AATAGAAGACCTAAAAAGAAATGTACAAAACGAATTAAATTGTGTGAACCGAAAACTCAACATTGCTATTTCACGAATTGCAAAACCTTACGGTCACCCTAATATTCTTGCTGAATTTATAGCCAGCCAATTAAGGAATAGGGTCTCATTTAGAAAAGCAATGAAAAAAGCTATCGAATTAACCGAGCAAGCTGATACAAAAGGAATTCAAATACAAATAGCAGGCCGCATCGATGGAAAAGAAATTGCACGTATCGAATGGATAAGAGAGGGAAGGGTTCCCCTACAAACCATTCGCGCGAAAATTGATTATTGTGCCTATACCGTTCGAACTATTTATGGGGTATTGGGTATCAAAATTTGGATATTTCTAGGCGAGAAATAAGACTAAAATAATAGGGCTTTACTTATCTTTCTATTGCAGTTTAGTTTAAGAATGGAAGACAAACTGATAACCTTTTTCATTCTTTTTTTTTTTTACATGAACTTTTTTTTTTACATGAACCTAGTTCTAATTTTTAATTCCACAAGATTAAATAAAAATTTGATTCATCTTTTTTTGATAGAATTGCTATGCTTAGTGTGTGACTCGTTGGTTTTTGCTCTAATTAAGCCTAAAAATCCATACTATGAAGTAGGAATTAATAACTCTAAAATTAATAACCAACTCATCGCATCACATTATCTGGATCCAAAGAAACAGTCAAGATATGCTTTTTTAGTTGTATCGTTGTAGCAACTGAATTTTTTTTAGTAGAAATAAAAATAAAAAGTCTAAAGTCTGATGAATTTTACGCAAAACAAAATTGAAATTAAACTAAATAAAATAAAAAAGGATACGGATAAATGGAAAAATGAGAGAAAGAAAAAAACAAATAAAATAAATATAAAAGATATATGATTCCAATATACTATGTACGGTCTTTGAAACATCTCATAAACGACAATAATGTAATAAAGCATTACTAAAGATTCCTGGATAATTCTATGAAATTAAATTTTTCGTAGAAAAAACGTATGAGCTTCAAGCCAATAAAGACTAAGGGGGTTGGTTCACGAACTGATTTTAGTAAGAGCTCCGTTGTCGAATTCAGACCTAAGCATTAATTTAGAAGCGCTGGGAACGATGTAATCCGTGAATACAAAAGATTCAATTGAAAATGAATCCTGATGATTCAATGGGAAGGATGGCGGAACAAACCAGAAATCCATTCATATATTCTGAAAAATGATAACTTAACTCTACAATTATAATTGAAATAGAGATTTAAAGAATAAACATTCGCCCGCGAAATTTTTATTAATAATATATATTATTAATAATATATATAATAATATATATAATAATATTTTTATTATTTTCTAATATATTATTATCTAACAAAAACTAACAAAAAATCCCTAAGAATCGCTTGATTCAGTTGATTATTCTACCGTGTATATTTTAATTATATCTCTTATGAATTCAAAATTAGTAATTCGCGAGGAGCCGGATGAGAAGAAACTCTCACGTCCAGTTCTGTAGTAGAGATGGAATTACTTAAAAAACCATCAACTATAACCCCAAAAGAACCAAATTCCGCAAACAACATAGAGGCAGACTGAAGGGAATATCTTATCGGGGAAATCATATTTGTTTTGGAAGATATGCTCTTCAGGCACTTGAACCCGCTTGGATCACGTCTAGACAAATAGAAGCGGGGCGGCGAGCAATGACACGAAATGCACGCCGCGGCGGAAAAATATGGGTACGTATTTTTCCGGACAAACCCATTACAGTAAGGCCCGCGGAAACACGTATGGGTTCAGGGAAAGGATCTCCCGAATATTGGGTAGCTGTTGTCAAACCAGGTCGAATACTTTATGAAATAAGTGGGGTAGCAGAAAATATAGCCCGAAGGGCTATCTCAATAGCGGCATCTAAAATGCCTATACGAACTCAATTTCTTATTTCAGGATAGGAACGTATAACCAAAGGAAATAGATCTTTTTTTTTTTTTTGACAAACAATATTTCTTTTTAGTCTTTTTTATTTATTTTTGCATTCAAAGAACAGAAAAAAATATGATTCAACCGCAGACCTATTTGACTGTAGCAGACAATAGCGGAGCGAAAAAATTGATGTGTATTCGAATCATAGGAGCTAGCAATCGTCAATATGCTCGTATTGGCGATGTTATTGTTGCTGTGATCAAAGAAGCAATACCAAATTCGCCCTTAGAAAGATCAGAAGTAATAAGAGCTGTAATTGTACGTACCTGTAAAGAGCTCAAACGTGACAACGGTATGATAATAAGATATGATGATAACGCTGCAGTTATCATTGATCAAGAAGGAAATCCAAAAGGAACGCGAGTTTTTGGTGCGATTGCCCGGGAATTGAGACAAAACTTTACTAAAATAGTTTCATTAGCGCCTGAGGTATTATAAGAATAAGAAATAGGATATTTGAATGAGATAATAGACTGTATGTCATGTATATACCTTTCATTTTAACTTTTTTGAATTCAAAATAACAGAAAAAACTAAGAAAAAAACATGTTGCTTATATCAAAATTTAGAGACACCGTGTATTTTAGTTCATTATGGGTAGGGACACTATTGCTGATATAATAACCTCTATACGAAATGCTGACATGAATAGAAAAGGCACGGTTCGAATAGCATCGACTAACATCACCGAAAATATTGTTAAAATACTTTTACGAGAAGGCTTTATTGAAAACGTGAGAAAACATCAAGAAGGAAACAAATATTTTTTGGTTTTAACTCTACGACATAGACGAAATAGGAAAGGACCATATAAAAATACTTTCTATTTAAAAAGAGTCAGTCGACCTGGTCTACGAATCTATTCGAACTATCAAGGAATTCCTAGAATTTTAGGCGGAATGGGAATTGTAATTCTTTCTACCTCTCGTGGTATAATTACAGATCGGGAGGCTCGACGAGAAAGAATTGGTGGAGAAATTTTATGTTATATATGGTAATCCCTCTAATTCTAATATCGAATATCTGAATTAGATTAAAAATTGCCCGTATTGTGACCAAAAAAAGACAAAGGACAAGTTATCTAATATCTTTGCTCTATTATTTGATACGTTAAGGAAGTTTTACCTGGAATGAAAGAACAAAAAACGATTAACAATTCATGTGAATTTGATTACTCAACCACTCCCTAACGGTATGTTCTGTATTCTTTTAGATTTTTTATAATCAAGATTGAATTATAGATTTTATTTCCTAAAGCATACGGCAGAGTTCTATACAGACCCTAACAGGGGGGAAAATTTAAAGTAAGCCTTTATGATTGATATTACACACTTCACACTAAGGATTCAAATGATTAAGTAGTTTTTCAACTTGAACACTCTTTCTCGCGAGAATACAATTCAAGATTTCAAATATCAAGAAACTTATTTTCTTCCAAGAACGAGATTCAGAATTTAAAGTAAGAAAGGAAAAATATGAAAATAAGGGCTTCTGTTCGTCAAATTTGTGAAAAATGTCGTCTGATCCGCAGACGGGGACGAATTATAGTAATTTGTTCTAACCCAAAACATAAACAACGACAGGGATAAACATTCTACTATACTAAAACTAATAAAAAGCACTCTCTTGAGTAATGTAAAAAAAAACGAAGAATTTGTTTTGACATGAAATGGATATATCCATATATCTCTGACTCATATTTAAGACATGCTAAAATATGGCAAAACCTATACCAAAAATTGGTTCACGTAGAAATGGACGTATTAGTTCGCGTAAAAGTGCACGTAAAATACCAAAAGGCATTATCCATGTTCAAGCAAGTTTCAACAATACCATTGTTACTGTTACAGATGTACGAGGTCGGGTTGTTTCTTGGGCTTCCGCCGGCACTTGTGGATTCAAAGGTACAAAAAGAGGAACACCGTTTGCGGCTCAAACCGCCGCAGGAAATGCTATTCATACAGTGGTCGAGCAGGGCATGCAACGAGCCGAAGTCATGATAAAGGGTCCTGGTCTTGGAAGAGATGCAGCATTACGAGCTATTCGTAGAAGCGGTATATTATTAAGTTTCGTGCGGGACGTAACTCCTATGCCACATAATGGGTGTAGGCCTCCTAAAAAAAGACGTGTGTAAAATAAGTATTGAAGAGATTTCAAGAGAAATAAACGATTCAAAGATATTTATAATATTACTATGGTTCGAGAAAAAATAAGAGTATCGACTCGGACACTGCAGTGGAAGTGTGTGGAATCAAGAACAGATAGTAAATGTCTTTATTATGGACGCTTTATTCTTTCTCCCCTTATGAAAGGGCAAGCTGACACAATCGGCATTGCGATGCGAAGAGCTTTACTTGGAGAAATGGAAGGAACATGTATCACACGTGCAAAATCTGAGAAAATACCACATGAATACTCTACCATTGTAGGTATTCAAGAATCAGTCCATGAAATTTTAATGAATTTGAAAGAAATTCTATTGAGAAGTAATCTATATGGAACTTGTGAAGCGTCTATTTATGTTAGGGGCCCTAGATGCGTAACTGCTCAAGATATCATTTTGCCGCCTTATGTAGAAATAGTTGACAATACACAACATATAGCTAACTTGACGGAACCAATTGATTTGTGTATTGGATTACAACTCGAACGAAATCGAGGATATAATATAAAAGCGCCCAATATCTTTCAAGACGGAAATTATCCTATAGATGGTCTATTCATGCCTGTTCGAAACGTGAATCATAGCATTCATTCTTATGGGAATGGGACTGAAAAACAAGAAATACTTTTTCTCGAAATATGGACAAATGGCAGTTTAACTCCGAAAGAAGCACTTTATGAGGCCTCCCGGAATTTAATTAATTTATTGATTCCTTTTCTACATGCGGAAGAAGAAAACTTAGAGTTACATTTAGCGGACAATCAACAGAAAGTTTCTTTACCACTTTTTACCGTTCACGATAGATTGACTCAACTTAGTAAAAACAAAACAAAAATAGCATTGAAATCTATTTTTATTGACCAATTAGAATTGCCACCTAGGATCTACAATTGTCTCAAAAAGTCCAATATACATACATTAGCGGACCTTTTAAATACCAGTCAAAAAGATCTTATTAAAATTGAACATTTTGACATAGAAGACGTAAAAAAAATAGTGGATACTCTTGAAAAACATTTTGGAATTGATTTAGATTTAACAAAAACAAAAAATAAAAGATGAAAATAAAAATGGATTGAATTTTACATAAGAAATCAAGAATTAAATTGAATAGATAGATGTATCTAGGGAAAATTCACCTTGAAGCGACTATTCCCTAGATACACATGGTGGGCTATTTCACAATTGAATCAATTTAAAAAATACCTAAAGTTAGGGATTTATCAATAGGTAATGTTGCTCCAATACCTAACCAAAGAGCCACTGCGGTACCAACCAAAAAGACGGTTGTAGCTACTGGACGACGAAATGGATTTTGGAATTTATTAACATTCTCTAAAAAAGGAACTGTTAATAATCCCGCAGGTACTGAAACCATTAAAAGAACGCCTAATAACTTATTAGGGACTGTACGAAGTATTTGAAATACGGGAAAAAAATACCATTCAGGTAATATTTCCAAAGGAGTTGCAAATGGATCTGCTGGCTCACCAATAGTTGAAGGTTCTAAAACCGCTAAGCCTACGTTACATGCAATAGTACCTAGAATGACTACGGGAAAAATATATAAAAGATCATTAGGCCATGCGGGTTCCCCATAATAATTATGACCCATGCCTTTTGCCAATTTAGCCCTTAATACAGGATCATTCAAGTCAGGTTTTTTTGTTATTAGGATAGGTGAATTATCATAGATATTCAATTCATCCTCCGAAAGAGCGGGACATGCTGATTTTTCATCATCCGGCTCGAGCAAGAATCAAAAGAACCGAACGGATCCAGAATATACCGCTTATCCATATGAATGGTTATTCAGGAAAGATTTACGTTCTTACAAAAAAATGCTCAACACCCAAGTAGGCTTACAAGGTTGATTGTGATCAAATGCTTTCTGGGTCGTCTCATACCTTATATTCCATTTTAAAATTTAAAAAATCAAGGTTTTACTCGTTACTAATATAGCCTAGCCTCTATTATTCTTTAGATCCCTTGTTTCACTCCGATAGTATCATAGATCAGGTCAATGCAAAGGAAATGGATGCATTTCAATACTATTCAAATCAAACTATTTTCAAATAATTCTATAATATTCTAATATTATATATAATTATTAATAATTAATTAATAATATAAAAATATAAATATAATATAAATATAAAAAGTATAAAATAAAATTAAGAATAAGAAAAAAGATAATAATTTTTGATTATATTATCCAAAATAAGACATTCGACTGGATCTTATGGAGCCTGCTCATGGCTGACATGATTTAGGGTTGATCATAGAATACAATTCTCTTCACACGAACCAGCTTATCCTCTGTATAGGACTTACTTATACGGGGGTTGGACAAAAGACACATTGGATTATGAATTTCAATGTGGCAGAAAGGGGCATATACCTGCACAGCCTAATCAATAGTTCAAGTCACACACTCCCATAATCCATTTTTTTTTTTGAGAATTACCTTCAACTAATGTATGTTAAATAACTAAATACAATATCAATATTAGAAGTTGAAGGAAAATGTCCAAATACATGGGTTATTGTTTTCAATAATCCATACATGTAGCAATGAAATACTCTTGCTCTTCCCCGAAATAAAACATGAGAAATTACAAATATCTATGATATACCCTTTAGTTTTATTCTATAAGGGCCCAGAAATACCTTGTTTACGTATCATTAAAAAATGCATTAACATAAATACGGCAGTAAGAAGAGGCAATACAAAAGTATGTAAACTATAAAAACGAGTCAAAGTGGATTGTCCCACACTAGCACTTCCACGCAATAACTCGACCAAAGGCGATCCTACTACAGGAATAGCGTCGGGTACACCTGTTACAATTTTGACTGCCCAATAACCAATTTGGTCCCGAGGTAAGGAATAACCAGTTACACCAAAAGATGCGGTCAATACAGCCAGAACCACGCCTGTAACCCAAGTCAATTCACGCGGTTTTTTAAAGCCACCGGTAAGATACACACGAAATACATGCAGGATCATCATTAGAACCATCATACTTGCCGACCACCGATGAACTGATCGTATTAACCAACCAAAGTTAGCTTCCGTCATTATATATTGAACAGAAGCGAAAGCCTCGGTAACGGTTGGACGATAGTAAAAAGTCATAGCAAAACCCGTAGCTACTTGTACTAAAAAACAAGTAAGCGTAATTCCTCCTAGACAATAAAAAATGTTGACATGAGGAGGAACATATTTACTAGTTATATCATCTGCAATCGCCTGAATCTCGAGACGTTCTTCGAACCAATCATAGACTTTATTGAGATAGGTAAAGCGCTCAAAATCCCCCTCTAAGAACCGTATATGAGACTTTTATCTCGTACGGCTCAAGCAAACACACCCAACTAAACTTTTTAATCTCTCTTTTTTTTATTTTCGGAAGATGCGAAGGAATAAAAATCCGAAAGGAACGTTTTTGTCTTTGCGGTGATAATGCCAATAGATCAAGTCGGCTCATCCATCTTTTTGTTAATTGTTACTACAGGCCTCTTGAATATTCTCTTTTCCTATTTTTTCGTTGTCTTTAGTTTGGTATTATTTTTGTATAATATGGCTTTTTTATCAGTGATAGGAATTTTTCTTGTTAAGACCCTATGAATTGATTGAAACACCAGATTCATACTATAACCACGATGACTCAGTAAACCCTAAAAGCTAAGCCCAAAGATTATTTGAGTAAGAACCATTGGATCATCACTTATTCAATCAATAGGAGAGGTATAATGAATAAAAATACCAAAAAAAGTTGTCTGTTTATTATTTATTAAAAGATTTAAATAATTATATTATAGGTATTAATTATAGGTATTAAGGAATTTGAAAGAATAAAAATCTTTCGATTTTTAACGTCTAATTATTTTTTTGAAAAGGCCAAAATTGATTGAATCCGATCGCGAGGTCTGAATATTATATTAAATAAATATGAATCATAGTTCAAAGATTTCTTCATCTATTTTAACTATTCTGTGTTCCAGATACAAAAAAATATCCGACGAAATAGAACCATCTCTATCATGATAAGATGGCAGACTCGTTCTCTGTACTATCAATAGGATCCATTATAACAAGTCACACACTCATATTCCGGAAATACAGAAAGAAAGAAATTCCGCGATCGAACTACCAAAAAGGGCGTTACAAATAAAAACGGTATCCCTAAAAATTTATTTTATTTTGTATTGAAAGGATAGACCTTGTTGGTTCTTTTGCATTCCCTTTTCTTGTGGATTTAATTCATTGAAATTCCATCCAATAAAACAGAAGAATTATAAATTTCCAAAATAATACATAGGAATATTGCAAATAAAGCCATTGCAACTCCCATCAAAGGAGTAGTTCCCCATCCGGGAGCTACTTTACCATATTCCGAATTCAACGGTTTCAATAAAACCCCTACGTTAGTTGGTTTTGGGCGAGATCTAGAACTACCCTCAACAGTTTGTGTAGCCATAAATCCTATTTTTTTATTGTGATCTGTTGACTTTGTATATCATTCCATTGTAAATAAATGATTTTATTATAGATCCATTGGGGTCTTGCAATTTTATAATAATGGAAACAGCAATCCTAGTCGCCATCTTTATATCTGGTTTACTTGTCAGTTTTACTGGGTATGCCTTATATACCGCTTTTGGGCAACCCTCTCAACAATTAAGAGATCCTTTCGAGGAACACGGGGATTAGTTGAAGTAATGAGCCTTCTGATATTTTGATATTTGATATTGGAATGATATTCGAAGGCTCATTACGTCAATTGATCTAATGAAAAATCATTTCACCTTTTTAGTTGGAACTTTAGGAGGTTCCCGAAAAAAGATAGCGAAAAAAATTATCCCTAGAGTCGAGACTAATAAAAATGTATAAACCAATGCTTCCATAGATTTGATTGTGGTTTACAATTATAGCTTCCATACCTGTTTACTCGAGATTATTTTCTCGATAATGATAAAAAAAAGAACGATGATTCCAATCAAGATTTTTTTAGTATCCTATGTCAAATCACAACAAAAATATAGGAAAAAATATTATATTAGACTTCTTGTCTTCTTGTAGTTGGATCTCCAAGTTTTTGGAATGCTCCAAATTCTACTTGAGCATCCAAATCGGGGTCAATACCAGCAAAAACATCTCTGAACAAGGTTCTAGCCCCATGCCAAATGTGTCCAAAGAAGAAGAGTAGGGCAAAGGAAGCATGTCCAAAAGTAAACCAACCCCTTGGACTACTACGAAAAACACCATCAGATTTCAAAGTAGCACGGTCTAATTCGAAAATTTCACCCAATTGAGTACGTCTAGCATATTTTTTTACAGTGGCGGGATCGCTATAACTGACTCCGTTGAGTTCACCACCATAAAACTCAACAGTTACACCTACTTGTTCAACACTATACTTAGATTCTGCTCTTCTAAAAGGAACGTCAGCCCTAACAATTCCGTCCCCATCTATCAAAACAACAGGAAATGTTTCAAAAAAGGTAGGCATACGGCGTACAAAAAGTTCACGTCCGTCTTTATCTCTAAAAATGGGGTGTCCTAACCATCCAACAGCTATTCCATCGCCATTGTCCATCGAGCCTGCTCTAAATAATCCGCCTTTTGCCGGATTATTGCCGATGTAATCATAAAAAGCTAATTTCTCAGGAATTTTCGACCAAGCTTCGGATAAACTTTTATTTTCAGCTAGCCCAGCACTTACTCTTCGGTATATTTCTTGCTGAAAGTATCCTTGATCCCATTGATAACGGGTGGGGCCAAATAATTCGATCGGAGTCGTTGCTGAACCATACCACATAGTTCCGGCAACAACAAAAGCTGCAAAAAAGACAGCAGCGATACTACTAGAAAGAACGGTTTCAATATTGCCCATACGTAATCCTTTGTATAGACGTTGGGGCGGACGGACACTAAGATGGAATAGACCTGCTAATATCCCTAATGTCCCTGCTGCAATATGATGAGAGGCTATTCCTCCTGGAACAAAAGGATCAAAACCTTCCACACCCCATGCTGGACTTATAGGTTGTACTTTTCCAGTCAGTCCATAAGGGTCAGATACCCAAATTCCGGGACCATACAAGCCTGTTACATGAAATGCGCCAAAACCAAAACAAGCCACTCCGGAAAGAAATAAATGAATTCCAAAAATCTTAGGCAAATCCAAAGAGGGTTTTCCTGTCCGTTCATCCGAAAATATTTCTAGATCCCAATACACCCAATGCCAAATAGCGGCTAAAAAGCACAAACCAGAAAATACAATATGTGCTCCGGCCACACCTTCGTAACTCCAAATACCCGGATCCGTTATAGTCCCCCCTGTAATACTCCAACCGCCCCATGAATTGGTTATTCCTAAACGAGTCATGAAAGGTATAACGAACATACCCTGTCTCCACATTGGATCAAGAACAGGATCAGAGGGATCAAAAACGGCTAATTCATATAGAGCCATCGAACCAGCCCAACCGGCAACCAGAGCTGTATGCATTATATGGACAGAAATCAACCGACCGGGATCATTCAATACGACAGTATGAACACGATACCAAGGCAAACCCATGGAAATACCCCTTTATCAAAGAAAAATGACACTATGTAACTTTATTGCATTAGAAAAGACTATGATTATGCAATGGACCCCTTTTGTTCAATGGATTATCTCGGAACAAGGGTTCAGGTTTGTTCTATTCTGTTGGTAATAATGGACGGATTATGTTTGTAGGAACAAAGAGAAACAAATCTATTCTATATCCGATAAGTATCAATACGCAATGGGAAGTTAAGATCATCTTGTATCAGTAAAGAATTTGCTATTTGGGAATTCTTGGGAGGTTATATTCCTAAGAAATCTCCTTTATTTATTCTGTCTTCATTTTAAACTAAACTTTTATAATCTATGCATAACATATGATAATAAGATTAATATTATGAAGACAATAATTCTATTATTACGTTTTCACATCAAAGTGAACCATAGTACTTCATTTTTTCTTTGATTTAATGCCTATTGGTGTTCCAAAAGTTCCCTTTCGAAGTCCTGGAGAGGAAGATGCATCTTGGGTTGACGTATAGTGCGACTTGTCAGATATATTGGGTCATATGGGATTTCCCCGTTCTCTCGCCCGATTGAGATATCCTCCCTTTCGCCCAATAAATTTTGATTGAATCATAATAAATTTGGAGCGTGAAAGGCAATTAGATGCTTTTTTGAGTTTTCGGGGGATTCCGATTAACATTAGCAATTCGAATAATTTATGGTTGGCTCGGTTGGACGAAAATAATGAAGTATCCAGGCTCCGTTTATCAAAAAACCCATTCCAATTGGGAATATATTGACGATTACTACTTGTATTATACATTTTAATTACTTTGACTTTTAACTAACGGTTTTTATTTTAAATTCAAATCTAAACTAAAATAAACATAAACAAGATAGAATAAACAAACGGGATTTCATCATTCGAATTCGAATAAAGTAATAAATATGTTGAATATTTAATTTGACGAATGAAAAAAAAACACATGCGGTATTGGAAAAATTTGTCCTATATGTGCAAATCGAAATCGGGCAGATCTTTACCCGGAGTAGAGCATAAACCTAAAAGAATTAAAAAGGCCCATTCAAGAACAAGAAAATGACATCGTGATTTGGATTGGATCTCGATGAACTGATACATCACTGAAAAGGAAGTTCGATAAGTTTAGTAAATTCTATTTTTTTTTAGTCGAATTATTATTATTATTATTATAATATAAAATATAATATAATAATACTATATATATAATAATACTATATATGAGTAATTGGGTTTGTTTAAAGGCACAAAAAGTAATATTTCTTGAAAACTAGTTATAACATTATAATTATAATTTTAATTTTGAAAACCTCTACCAAAATAAAAAATGAATCGAATCTACACATTGATTTTTTTTCACAATTTTTTTGAACCGTATGCATAAAACGTTGCATGTACGGTTTCTAAGGGATACCATTTTATCCTAATCAACCGACTTTATCGCGAAAGATTACTTTTTTTAGGTCAAGAGGTCGATAGCGAGATCTCGAATCAACTTATTGGTCTTATGGTATATCTCAGTATCGAGGATGATACCAAAGATTTGTATTTGTTTATAAATTCTCCTGGCGGCTGGGTAATACCTGGAGTAGCTATTTATGATACTATGCAATTTGTGCGACCAGATGTACATACAATATGTATGGGGTTAGCTGCTTCAATGGGATCTTTTATACTAGTTGGAGGAGAAATTACCAAACGTTTAGCATTCCCTCACGCTTAGCGCCAATGAGTTTTTTATTTGAGAGAAAAAAGAATACTATGCCTTCACCATATTTTAAATTAAGTAATAATAGCATGGCACTTTGAATTCGATATGAGAAATTTGTTTCTCTATTTTTTTTTTCAAAACATTAGATTATGTATCGAAGGGGTAGTATGAGATGAAGAAGCTTCTTGATTTTTTTTATTGGGAGCTCGTTTCAGCGTCACAAACTTTTTTCATACCCAAAGACTCTTAAAAAAAATTTATGTTTGAAAGAGTACAAAAAAAGTCTTTTTTCCTTATTTTTCGGATCAAAAAGAAACTTTGGGATTGCTGAATTATAGACGAACTAAATATAAAGCAACGGAGCCATCATAGTATTTTTAAACTCCTACGAAAAGAAGGGTGGTAATTGGATCATTTACTGATCGGGATCGTATCGATATTTTTTTTCTTTCTTTCACGGAAAAAGTTAATTCCATTATAAAGCCGTATGCAATGCGAAAAAAATGCACGTACGGTTGTTCAATTCTATTCTATATTTTATTTTATTCTGTATTTTTCTCTTCGCCTCGTCGCGCGAGATAGAAGAACCCCCTTTAAGGTATACAATCAGGGTAATGATTCATCAACCTGCTAGCTCTTTTTATGAGGCTCAAACGGGAGAATTTGTCTTGGAAGCGGAAGAACTATTGAAATTGCGCGAAACCCTCACAAGAGTTTATGTACAAAGAACGGGCAAACCTGTATGGGTTGTATCCGAAGATATGGAAAGGGATGTGTTTATGTCAGCAACAGAAGCCCAAGCTCATGGAATTGTTGATCTTGTAGCGGTCGAATAAAACAAATAAAAAAGTTCTTTTGTTTTAAATTTTATCTTGTCACTAAGTTTCTCTTAAGATTCTATTAACTAAAAATGCATTCGGTTAGGATTGATCTAAACCAGTTCATTATGTATATAATTCAGCATGCCAACTATTAAACAACTTATTAGAAACACAAGACAGCCAATCAGAAATGTCACGAAATCCCCCGCTCTTCGGGGATGCCCTCAGCGCCGAGGAACATGTACTAGGGTGTATGTGTGACTCGTTCAGATTATGAGCTGGAACAAAAGTCAATGAAAAAAAAAAAGATTTTTCCAGTATCAATGATCCGTACGGATGACATAGAATAAAATGGAAAAACTCAAGTGACTCTCTAAAAAAAATCTATATCATCTATTGTGTATGAAATTTATGGTTTCTATTAGTGTAAATTCAAAAAAATTTCCCATTGGTAACGTTAACGTTATCCATTTAGCAGGGAATTTTTTATTTAAGAGAAATAAATTATGCTCTATTTATTTGCAAGAACGGACTAATAGGGTCAGCTATCCAACTAACCTTCAAAATGAAATGCCGTTACTGTATAGGTGGATCTAATTGTGAAAGATCTATTACTGGATAATTCATGGGTAGAGCCAAAACAAGTTTGAACTGTACAAGTTATCAATATACATAAATGAAGTAAGGGGCTCCGGTGTATAGAGAGGACCTCACCGTTTAAGAAGGAACCATAGAAACGAAGGAACCCACTATTTCTTTTTTATTTATCTATATTTAAATTGAATTTCAAATTTCCATTTAAACTAAAATTTCTTAGTTTTTTATCTTGTTTCAAGACGAAATGCCGAAAAAAAAAAGAAAGAAAATCGTGGTCGGGAAGGTTATAGCAGCCAAAGCCATTGGGATTTTTTTTATACATTGGAAAAATCCGTTTTGTTATTAATAGACCAGCAGGGGAGAAAAGAATAACTTAACGAAATAAAATCAATTAGTTATTCATCAAAGTTTCATTTATTCAATGACTAGAGTTAGACGAGGATATATAGCTCGGAGACGTAGAACAAAAATGCGTTTAGTTGCATCAACCTTTCGAGGGGCTCATTCACGACTTACTCGAACCATTGCTCAACAGAAAATAAGAGCTTTAGTTTCGTCTCATAGGGATAGAGATAGGCAAAAGAGAGATTTTCGTCGTTTATGGATCACTCGGGTAAACGCAGCAATTCGCGAAAGGGGGGTATACTATAATTATAGTCAATTTATAAATGATCTGTACAAGAGACAGTTGCTTCTTAATCGTAAAGTACTTGCACAAATAGCTATATTAAATAGGACTTGTCTTTATATGATTTCAAATGAGATCATAAAAAAATAAGATTCGAAAGAATACTCCGAAATGATTTAAATTAAATTCCCCGGAGTTTATTCTCCGGGAGTATAGAGTAGAAATGAGTCTGCTAAAATACGATAACGATAAATAAATATAAATAAAAATCAACAAATCCATTCAAAATCAAAAAGATTTTTTACGATTTTTGATTATCTTACGATAAGACAAAAAAATCGGTAGTCTTGGGTTTTTTAGAACAAAGCGGCAATCCATGTTTGAGTTCTGATTCCTTTTTTGATTCAATTCCATTTTATTATTATCAATTAAATAAAGAAAAAGTATATTATTATTTTTTTTTTCATTTTTTATTTCTTTTTGGTTCTAAAACTATAAGTTTTAGTAGTCGACTCATTTCTTTCAAATTGTTTCTCATTATTAAGAAAAGGTAACAACGATAAAATACGAGCTTGTTTTATAGCAATCGTAATTAATCGTTGTTGTTTCAAGGTTAATCTATTTACTCGCCTAGATAATATTTTTCCTTGTTCACTAATAAATCGACTAATTAAACTCATGTTTCTATAATCAATTCGATCCCCCGGTTGGATCGGGGGCAAACGCCTACGAAAAGATCGCTTGGATTTAATAAAGGGTCGCTTGGATTTATCCATAGTTTGTTTAATTTCTGCCTTATACCGAAAATCCTACTTCTTAATTATATTATTATAATTATATTAATTATAATTATAATTTTTTTAGGTCCAGGCGAAATAGGATTTGGTTTGTTTATTTCTCTTTTATTTATTTTTATATTTAAATATTATATATTTATATATAATAATATATAATATTAAATTAAATATTAAATATAAAAAAAAATAGTAATAGTAAATAGTATAGTAAATAATATATAAATGAAAATCATTTTGTTTTGGACCCTTCATTGAATTCAAAGGATGATAGCCAGACGTTCGGTTCGATCTATGTTATTTCTTTATCTCTCCATGAATTGTATGTTTGTAACAATAGGGACAGAATTTTCTAAATTCTAACCGACTAGGTGTATTGTGTCGATTCTTTTGAGTAATATATCTGGAAATGCCCCTTGATTCCTTATTAAAACTCTTTTTAACACTCTTTCGAACACAACTATTACATTCCAAAATAACTTTAACTCGGACATCTTTCCCCTTAGCCATGAGCCTCCTTTTTATTTTTTGGATTGTGGATTCAAACAATTTTTTCTTTTTATTTTCGACCCGAAGTGAAGCAGAAAGAAAAAGAAAAAATATAGATAGAATTCGTTGCAATCAATAGAGTAATAATAGTCTATATATTAAGCGTATTCAAAAAGTCTCGAACTAAATTAATACGTACAGTATTTTTTTTTGAGTTATTTTTTTTAAGTATCGTGTATAATACTTTTATGCTAAACCCACCTTGTTTTTGATATTCCCCCCCTTTTTATCTTCTTTATTGCCCTAATATATTAATTTAAATAGGGCAATAAAGAAGATAAAGTAGATTCAACTTCAACAAAACTAGAGTTCAGACTCGAATGAAAATAAAGGGGGGTATTAGTCACAGAAAATGGATTCTTTCTCTAATCCTCATTACCCCTTTTCCATGTTAATAACTAGAATGAAAAAAAGGGGAATGTCAACGCATCTGGGAAAAACCGATTGATTTCTATTAATAGACCGGCTAAAGACCCAAACCATAGAGTACTTAGTACCGGTGCTACGGAAAGATATGTTTTTAGATCTTGCATTGAAAGCGCTCCTTCTTAATTTATTTAATGTAAAAAATAAAGGTAATACATATCTAATCTATGAGCAGATGTATATATAGATAGTCAAGAATCACTTGGATTTGTAAACCAAATGCATAAGCTAAAAAAAAATGGACAAAGATCCGTTAGATAAGATATTTTTTTATAAAAATAATAGTATACCCTTACCTACGGAACTGAGCATTCACGAAAAGTATTTTCTTTTTTTGAGTTTACGACAGGTTTTTTCAGATAGATAAATATATAAAAAATTTATATGATATGAGACCAAAAACAAGACATGTCATATCAAGATAAATCATGTCATTTTATGGGAAATAAATCAAATAGGCATGTGGAAAACAATACAAGGATTCTTTACAATTAGACTATTGTAACTAATTGAATTAAAAAGGGATGTAGCGCAGCTTGGTAGCGCGTTTGTTTTGGGTACAAAATGTCACAGGTTCAAATCCTGTCATCCCTACCTAATTACTTTGACTCTAAGAAGTAAGGAGGAGTTTGTTGAAATTGGACAGACGGAATCTCTCATTTTTTTATGATACTCGATATAATAGATATCGTATGCATACAGGATGTAGATAGAGTTTTGGGTTACAAAAAACGACACTATTATCTATCTATTGTGATAAGAAAGCGCTCTTAGTTCAGTTCGGTAGAACGTGGGTCTCCAAAACCCGATGTCGTAGGTTCAAATCCTACAGAGCGTGATTCCATTCTTGAGAGGTCGAAGTGAATTCATGAATTATAATTAGACTGAAATAACGAAACAGTAATCTAGAATTGATCTCCTTTCTCTAATCCACAGGAGGTTAATAAAACACTGTTTAATTAATCAAAAGTCCAACTGATCACCACGTCTGTATTGTAAATATGCAGTTACAAATAATCCCGCCAAAGTAATAGGAATTAGACCTAAAACGATTCCAAATAGAAAAACTTCAATCATTTCAATTCGTTTGAAAAAAAAAAAGAAAGGTAATATCTATCCCTCAATATTAATCGGAATTGCCCAGGAATCTCAATAACCAAAAAATGTCAATTGACACCTCTAAAAGTCTAAAAGAATCCGACAGAAAGATTT